GACTTTGATGGGGATCAAATGGCTGTTCATGTACCTTTATCTTTGGAAGCTCAAGCAGAGGCTCGTTTACTTATGTTTTCTCATATGAATCTCTTGTCTCCAGCTATTGGAGAGCCCATTTCCGTACCAACTCAAGATATGCTTATTGGACTCTATGTATTAACGATTGGGAATCGTCGAGGTATTTGTTCAAATCGGTATAATCCATGTAATCGAAGAAACTTTCAAAATAAAACAGTTGACGATAAGTATACTAAAGAGAAAGAACCTTATTTTTGTAGTTCTTATGATGCACTTGGAGCTTATCGGCAGAAACGAATCAATTTAGATAGTCCTTTGTGGCTCCGGTGGCGACTCGATCAGCGCGCCATTGCCTCAATAGAAGTTCCCATCGAAGTTCAATATGAATCTTTGGGTACCTATCATGAGATTTATGAGCACTATCTAATAGTAAGAAATGTAAAAAAAGAAATCCTTTGTATATACATTCGAACCACCCTTGGTCATATTTCTTTTTATCGAGAAATAGAAGAAGCCATACAGGGATTTTGTCGGGCCTACTCATACGCTACCTAAACTAAGTAATTATGTGATACCGTGGGAATTCGGTTCTCTACGGTTCAATCGGTATCATAATTTACGAATTTCTACGTGAATCAAGATCGAGGAAAGGAAGTCTTCAAATCACTGACTCAAACCCATTGTCGAATACTACTCAGCGGAATATGGAGGTACTTATGGCAGAACGGGCCGATTTGGTATTTCACAATAAAGTGATAGATTCAACTGCCATGAAACGACTTATTAGCAGATTAATAGATCATTTCGGAATGGCATATACATCGCACATCCTGGATCAAGTAAAGACTCTGGGTTTCCAGCAAGCCACTGCTACATCCATTTCATTAGGAATTGATGATCTTCTAACAATACCCTCTAAGGGATGGATAGTCCAAGATGTTGAACAACAAAATTTGCTTTTAGAAAAGCACCATCATTATGGGAATGTACACGCGGTAGAGAAATTGCGTCAATCCATTGAGATATGGTATGTTACAAGTGAATATTTGAGACAAGAAATGCATCCTAATTTTAGGATGACTGATCCTTCTAATCCAGTCCATATAATGTCCTTTTCGGGGGCTAGAGGAAATGCATCTCAGGTACATCAATTGGTAGGTATGAGAGGATTAATGTCGGACCCCCAAGGACAAATGATTGATTTACCCATTCAAAGCAATTTACGCGAAGGACTTTCTTTAACGGAATATATCATTTCCTGCTACGGAGCCCGCAAAGGAGTTGTGGATACTGCTGTACGAACATCAGATGCTGGATACCTCACGCGTCGACTTGTTGAAGTAGTTCAACACATTGTTGTGCGTAGAACGGATTGTGGAACTATCCGAGGTATTTCTGTGAGTTCTCGAAATGGGATGACGGAACGAATTTTGATCCAAACACTAATTGGTCGTGTATTAGCAGACGATATATATATGGGTCTACGATGCATTGCTGCTCGAAATCAAGATCTTGGGATTGAACTTGTCAATCGATTCATAACCTTTCGAGCACAATCAATATATATTCGAACCCCCTTTATTTGCAGGAGCACATCTTGGATCTGTCGATTATGTTATGGTCGGAGTCCCGCTCATGGCGATTTGGTCGAATTGGGAGAAGCTGTAGGTATTATTGCGGGTCAATCAATTGGGGAACCAGGGACTCAACTAACATTAAGAACTTTTCATACCGGTGGGGTATTCACAGGCGGTACTGCAGAACATGTACGAGCCCCCTTTAATGGAAAAATAAAATTCAATGAGGATTTGGTTCATCCCACACGTACACGTCATGGACATCCTGCTTTTCTATGTTATATAGACCTGTATGTAACTATTGAGAGTCGGGATATTCTACATAATATCAATATTCCACCAAAAAGTTTTCTTTTTGTTCAAAATGATCAATATGTAGAATCAGAACAAGCGATTGCCGAGATTCGTGCTGGAAAATCCACTTTCCAGTTTAAAGAAAGGGTTCGAAAACATATTTATTCTGATTCAGGGGGAGAAATGCACTGGAGTACCGATGTGTACCATGCACCTGAATATATATACGGTAATGTTCATCTCTTACCAAAAACAAGCCATTTATGGATATTATCAGGAGGTCCGTGCGGATCCAGTATAGTCCCTTTTTCGCTCCACAAGGATCAAGATCAGATGCATGTTCATTCTCTTTCTGTCGAACGGAGATCTAGTTCTGATCTCTCAGTGACTAATGATCGAGTGAGACACAAATTGTTTAGTTCGGATCCTTCCGGTAAAAAAAAGGGGGGGATTCCTGCTTATTCAGGACCTGATCGAATCCTATCTAATGGCCATTGGAATTTCCTATACTTCCCCCCTCTCCACGAGAACTCTAATTTATTGGCGAAAAGGCGAAGAAATAGATTCATCATACCATTCCAATATGATCAAGAACGAGAGAAAGAACTAATGCCCCATTCTGGTATCTCGATTGAAATACCCGTAAATGGTATTTTACGAAGAAATAGTATTCTTGCTTATTTCGACGATCCACGATACAGAAGAAGCAGTTCGGGAATGACTAAATATGGGACCGTAGAGATGGAAGCAACCGTCAAAAAAGAGGATTTGATTGAATATCGAGAAGCAAAAGAATTTAGGTCGAAATACCAAACGAAAGTAGATCGATTTTTTTTCATTCCCGAGGAAGTGCATATCTTTCCCGGATCTTCGCCCATAATGGTACGGAACAACAGTATCATTGGAGTAGATACACGAATCGCTTTAAATACAAGAAGCCGAGCGGGTGGATTGGTCCGAGTGGAGAGAAAAAAAAAAAAGATTGAACTGAAAATCTTTTCTGGAGATATCCATTTTCCTGGAGAGACAGATAAGATATCCCGGCACAGCGGCATCTTGATATCACCAGGAACGGGAAAAAAAAATTCTAAGAAATCAAACCAATTGAAAAATTGGATCTATGTCCAGCGGATCACACCTACCAAGAAAAAGTATTTTGTTTTGGTTCGACCCGCAGTCATATATGAAATAGCTGATGGGATCGATTTATCAACGCTTTTCCCCCAGGATCTGTTGCAGGAAAGGGATAATGTGCAACTACAAGTTGTTAATTATCTCCTTTATAGAAATGGAAAACCAATTCAAGGAATTTATCACACAACTATTCAATTAGTTCGGACTTGTTTAGTATTGAATTGGGAACAAGATCGAAATGGTTCTATAGAAGGGGTTCATGCTTCCTTTGTTGAAGTAAGGGCAAATGATCTGATTCGAGATTTTGTCAAAATGGATTTGGCGAAGCCCCCCATTTCGTATATCGGAAAAAGGAATGATATGGCAGGTTCGGGGTTGATCCCCGATAATGGATCAGGTCGTACCAATATCAATCCTTTGTCTTCCAAGGTGAGGATTCAATCACTTACCCAACATCAAGGAACTATTCGTACGTTTCTGAATAGAAATAAGGAATGCCCATCTTTTCGAATTTTGTCATCATCTGATTGTTCTCGAATTTGTCCAGTCAATGGTTCAAAATGTCACAAGGCGACAAAAGAACTAATTCCAATTAAAGGGAATCCTATGATTCCCATTAGGAATTCGTTAGGTCTCTTAGGGACTGTGCCTAAAATCGAGAATTTTTATTCATCTTATCGTTTAAGAACTCATAATCCAATTTTGTTAAATAAATATTTGCTACTTGACAATTTAAAACAGATTTTCCAAGTACTTAAATACTATTTAATGGATGAAAATGAGAGAATTTATAATCTCGATCCGCGCAGTAACATCATTTTGAATCTATTCGATTTGAATTGGTGCTTCCTACGTCACGAGTATTGTGAGGAGACATTTACAATAATTAGCCTTGGACAGTTTCTTTCTGAAAATGTATGTATATCCAAATACGGACCACACATAAAATCTGGCCAAGTTCTAATCGTTCATGTTGACTACTTAGTAATAAGATCCGCTAAGCCTCATTTGGTCGCTCGAGGAGCAACCGTCCATGGCCATTATGGAAAAATCCTTTACGAGGGAGATACATTAGTTACATTTCTATATGAAAAATCGAGATCGGGTGATATAACGCAAGGTCTCCCAAAAGTAGAACAAGTGTTAGAAGTGCGTTCGATTGAGTCAATATCGATGAACTTAGAAAAGAGGATTGAAGGTTGGAATGAGCATATAAGAAGAATTCTTGGAATTCCGTGGGGATTCGTGATTGGCACTGAGCTAACCATAGCGCAAAGTCGTATCTCTTTGGTTAATAAGATCCAAAAGGTTTATCGATCCCAGGGGGTGCAGATCCAAAATAGGCATATAGAGATTATTGTACGTCAAATAACATCCAAAGTGTTGGTTTCAGAAGATGGAATGTCTAATGTTTTTTCACCTGGCGAGCTAATCGGATTCTTGCGGGCGGAACGAACAGTGCGTGCTTTGGAAGAAGCGATCTGTTACCGAGCCATCTTATTGGGAATAACGAAGGCATCTCTGAATACCCAAAGCTTCATATCTGAAGCGAGTTTTCAAGAAACCGCTCGGGTTTTAGCAAAAGCCGCTCTACGAGGCCGCATTGATTGGTTGAAAGGCCTGAAAGAGAACGTTGTTCTGGGGGGGATGATACCTGTTGGTACCGGATTCAAAGGATTAGTGCACCGTTCAAGGCAACACAACAACATTCCTTTGGAAATAAAAAAGAAGCATCTATTCGAGGGGGAAATGAGAGATATTTTGTTCCACTACAGAGAATTATTGGGTTCTTGCATCCCAAAGAATTTTCATGATACATCAGAACAATCATTTACGGGATTTCATAATTCCTAAGAGCAGATTCATTCTTTTCTTTTCCATTTTTTAATAACTATCTGGTCTTGGCTTGGTCCGGTCATTTGATTTGGTAATAAGGATAATAATGAATAGAAAGGAATTAATGACTTGGGCCGTATATCAACGGCCCATCTCCGGTAGAAGGTTCCATCGGAACAATTATTTATTTCATGGTACCTCGTTTTTTTTTTTTTTTTTTTCAAAAAAAAAAGAAAGGTGTGGGGAGAAATGACAAAAAGATATTGGAAGATCGATTTGGAAGAGATGATTAAGGCAGGAGTCCATTTGGGTCATGGTGCTAGGAAATGGAATCCTAGAATGGCACCTTACATCTCTGCAAATCGTAAAGGTATTCATATTACAAATCTTACTAGAACTGCTCGTTTTTTATCGGAAGCCTGCAATTTAGTTTTTGATGCAGCAAGTAGGGGAAAACACTTCTTAATAGTTGGTACAGAAAAGGAAGTAGCTAGTTCAGTAGCATCAGCTGCAATAAGGGCTCGGTGTCATTATGTTAATAAAAAATGGATCGGTGGTATGTTAACGAATTGGTCTACTACAGAAAGGAGACTTTATAAGTTCAGGGACTTGAGAGCGGAACAAAAGACGGGGAAACTCAACCGTCTCCCGAAAAAAGATGCAGCAATATTGAAGAGACAATTATCTCACTTGCAAAGATATCTGGGTGGGATCAAATATATGACAAGGTTACCCGATATTGTCATCATCGTTGATCAGCAAAAAGAATATACGGCTCTTCGAGAATGTCTCATTTTAGGAATTCCAACGATTTGTTTAATCGATACAAATTGTGACCCAGATCTCGCAGATCTTTCGATTCCAGCCAACGATGATGCTAGAGCCTCAGTCCGATTGATTCTTAACAAATTAGTATCCGCAATTTGTAAGGGTCGTTCTAGCTCTATAAGAAATCGTTGATTAATAATAATAGGATAAGTCAATGCTTTTGGAACTCCATAAATTGATTGAATCGGTTACTATTCCTGAATCTCAAAAAAGAGACCAAAAGCACTGAGGATATTATCTAATTACTTAGTAAAATATACCATTAAAGTAGGCGAGCCGAGAAAGAGATGGTTGAATCAAAATAATTCCTTTTTATGTTCTATTTTTGTCAGAGAGCAATATGAATCTTCTACCATGTTCCATCAACACACTAAAAGAAGGGTTATACGATCTATCTGGTGTGGAAGTAGGCCAGCATTTCTATTGGCAACTAGGGGGTTTCCAAGTCCATGCCCAAGTACTTATCACTTCTTGGGTCGTAATTGCTATCTTACTAGGTTCAGTCAGTATAGCTGTTCGGAATCCACAAACCATTCCAACAGACAGTCAGAATTTCTTCGAATATGTCCTCGAATTCATTCGAGACTTGAGCAAAACCCAGATTGGAGAAGAATATGGTCCTTGGGTTCCCTTTATTGGAACTTTGTTCCTATTTATTTTTGTTTCTAACTGGTCAGGTGCTCTTTTACCTCGGAAAATTATACAGTTACCTCATGGGGAGTTAGCTGCGCCGACGAATGATATAAATACTACTGTTGCTTTAGCTTTACCCACGTCAGTGGCATATTTCTATGCGGGTCTTACCAAAAAAGGATTGAGTTATTTCGGTAAATACATTCAACCAACTCCAATACTTTTACCAATTAACATCCTAGAAGATTTCACAAAACCTTTATCGCTTAGTTTTCGACTTTTCGGGAATATATTGGCTGATGAATTAGTAGTTGTTGTTCTTGTTTCTTTAGTACCTTCAGTAGTTCCTATACCTGTTATGTTCCTTGGATTATTCACAAGTGGGATTCAAGCTCTTATTTTTGCAACTTTAGCCGCGGCTTATATAGGCGAATCCATGGAAGGTCATCATTGACGAGTTTATCCCAACCCGTCGGGGGCTCGAGAGAATTTACTTGGGAACATAATATATACAAATATGTTATATATGGTCTGGAGTAAGAGCAAACAAAAAAGGTGTACGATATTAGGAAATTGTCAAAATCTAAAAAAGGGGAAGGAAAGAGGTCTAATCTAAAAGATCTTTTTCCTAGGATTCCTGCTTGGTCCATTTATTCATACCTCCCCAATCAATATTCTATTTATATTTGTTCAGTCAATGACGATTCTTAATTGGAATAAGAAAAGAATTCTTATGTTTATCTGTTTCCGGCGTACGACTAAACAAACAAAAAAAGAAAAACTGATAGAATCATTTCCATTTCATTTGATTTCATTCAATTCAACAATTGATCCAATTGTCATTCAATTGGATCAATCCAATCTCGATAAGGATACGTAATGATTCTGGGGCTGATGAATCCGTCCGTTTCTATCCATGCGGATAATGATAAGGAGAAGAGTTTACAAACAAATAAGATTCATCAAAAAGTCGGTTAGGAAGAGATATATGTAATGGCTATAAGCCAGTCCTGTGTATGTTTCGAAGAATCATTTTAGAATCCGATTCAATATAAGATCGGATGGTTTACTTTATAGACGAAACGTATGTATATGTAATATTAGATATTCACCAGTTCGATATATATGGACTATCCATATATTACATCCCACTGAATTTCGATAGATTTTCATCTAAGTCCTTCCGTTTCATCTGTGACTGTGGATTGAATGAATAAACAGATGAAGTCAAGCATATAGAAGATAAATAGCGAACAATTGAAAGAATGGTTCGGAACAAGGAAACGGAAGAACTAGAACCGTATGGGTTTCCAAAAATTCCACGGATAGGAACTAAAAACGAGATATCGAAGTAGTTCTAATGATTCAGAATATTATTACTTCAATTCGGAATTCTTAGTTACTTTGACCGTATGGATCTTAGTAATGGAATTCTTAACTAATAATTCATTGGTTGATTGTATCATTAACCATTTCCTTATTTTTGTGCGAGGAATTTACCATGAATCCACTGATTTCTGCCGCTTCCGTTATTGCTGCTGGATTGGCCGTAGGGCTTGCTTCTATTGGACCTGGAGTTGGTCAAGGCACTGCCGCGGGCCAAGCTGTAGAAGGTATCGCGAGACAACCGGAAGCAGAGGGTAAAATACGAGGTACCTTATTGCTTAGTTTGGCTTTTATGGAAGCTTTAACAATTTACGGACTGGTCGTGGCATTGGCGCTTTTATTTGCGAATCCTTTTGTTTAATCCATTTTATAAATAGAAAACGTGATAAATACGTGCTTCTTTTCTTATTTTATTGCCGTCGACTTGCCGCTTGCTTCTTCGAATTCTATCACGACTCACTCCTACAATTAATTCTTCGTTGAGACAATCCTCCGCGGAAGGGCTTATTTGAAGATGAGGAAGAGGAATTAGTAGATCCACTCGCTTTCTTACCTCCCGTCCTTAATTTAAAGAAACCCAGTTTCTTTTGACTTTAAACTGGGACCTAATAAGTATTTTATTGGGAACTTCAATTGAAAATAAAGAAATCCATTTTGAAATTTGAAAAGAAGTTAAAATGAAATTTCTAATATATTTAGAAAAAAAAAAAAAAAAAAAAATAAGTTAAAAACAAGGGGACGAAGTGATACAAAAAAAACTCTGTTCGATTTTGTTAGTTCTATCTATAAGAGGAGAACATATGAAAAATGTAACCGATTCTTTCGTTTCCTTGGGTTACTGGCCATCCGCCGGGAGTTTCGGGTTGAATACCGATATTTTAGCAACAAATCTAATAAATCTAAGTGTAGTAGTCGGTGTATTGATTTTTTTTGGAAAGGGAGTGTGTGCGAGTTGTGTATTTCAAAAATAGGCTGGATCCAACCGGCTGCACTTTCTTTGTTTGTATATATATATAATGTGATTTTATCAATAATAAAATAGGAAAGAAAGGTGCACGATCTCGACGAATTACTTCTGAATAAATTAAGAAATCATATGTAAGAACCATAGCATTTCGTAATTCATCGGTAAATCAACCTTGATTCTCTATCAACCAATAAAATGGGACCATTAACATGGTTAAAGCTAAACCGCCTGAAGTCCAGGCGCAAGATGGTACTCTTTCTACCACACGTTAGTAAATAGATGGTTTCAAAATAAATAGTTGGCAGTTTATCCGATATAGAACGCTCATATCGATAAAATGATTTGAACCATTTACTGGAAAAGAAAGGCGTCTCACCCCTTTTTCTATTCAATACTGAATCGACGACCTATGTATAATAAGAAAAATTTTTTGGATTTGAAAAAAAAAAGAAACAACTTTGCTGACAATGACAGATTTTTGTCTGGTCGGAAGAGTCCTCTGAATATTCTGGTCTTGTATCAATTTCGATATCTTGCAATACGAACAGAAAAGAGAAGGTAGGCTCATTCCATTAAAAAATATGGGAATGCCCCATAACATAAGTAACTGAGCGTGAGAGCCAAATGAATCGAAAGATTCATGTTTGGTTCGGGAAGAGATCATGGAAGTAAAGTTGTGAAATAAATGGGAAGATAATCTACTTTCATTAACTGATTTATTAGATAATCGAAAACAGAGGATCTTGAGTACTATTCAAAATTCAGAAGAACTACGTGGAGGAGCTATTGAGCAGCTCGAAAAAGCCCGGGCTCGCTTACGGAAAGCGGAAATGGAAGCAGATGAGTATCGAGTGAATGGATACTCTGAGATAGAACGAGAAAAACAGAATTTGATTAATACTACTTCTGAGAATTTGGAACAATTAGAAAATTACAAAAACGAAACTATTCATTTTGAACAACAAAGAGCAATTAATCAGGTCCGACAGCGAGTTTTCCAACAAGCCTTACAAGGAGCTCTAGGAACTCTGAATAGTCGTTTGAACGGCGAGTTACATTTACGCACCATCAGTGCTAATATTGACATGCTCGGGGCCATGAAAGAAATAACCGATTAGCCCTTCTACTTCTACTGCTGTAGGCATTATTTTTTTTTTTCCGAAAAGGAATTAAGAGACACTAATGGCAACCATTCGAGCCGACGAAATTAGTAATATTATCCGCGAACGTATTGAACAATATAATAGAGAAGTCACGATTGTGAATACCGGCACCGTACTTCAAGTAGGCGATGGCATTGCTCGTATTCATGGTCTTGATGAAG